TTTACGTACTATTTTGCTTACTATACCCGCTGATGTAGCATTATAGACTGTATTATTACTCTTGTTACCATTAGGATAAATCTGACCCCTTCCTCTGTTTCCACCTACATATATAGGATATTTTAAGAAGTGAGTGTCTTTCTTCGTCGAAGGGTCAGGAGAAAGAATGGGAAAGACAATTTCACTATATTTCTGACCAGGAACAGGACCTATAACAAGAATATTTTTTTTATTGGGACGATAACTCTGAAAAGACAAATTTCCTATCTTTTCTTTCAACTTAGGAGAAATACGATCGGTTGGAGCTAGCTCAAATCCTTCGGGTAAAATAAGAACAGCACCCACATTCAAACCCCCTTTTTTACCATTAGCAAGAACTTGTTTCAATTGCATATCATAAGGAATTCGAACAATGGCTTCAAATACAGTGTCAGGAAACACAGCTTGTGGAACTTCAATCTCCACGGGCTTATTAGCTAAATGACAATTGGCACATACAATGCGTCCAGTTGTTTCTCGTGGATTTTCATAAGCTTGTTGCGCAAAAATGGGATATGCATTTGAAATAGATACTCGACTTAGTACATATATCATGATCAATACATAAACATAAATGGATCGAGTCATTTGTTTTTTTACCCAATAAAAAGGATTTATATTTTGCATGTCCAATTAGATATTTTAGAAATTATACAATAAATTAGATAGAAAACTAGTCTAGTTTCCTATAAAGAATCTGTTGTCGTTGTACTGACATAGTACTTAAAAAATTTGTTGAGAATATAGGACTAATACAATACCTTGGTAAAAATATAAAAAAGTTACTAAAAAATGATTAGAAAAAGAATTCTGATTGAATTGATATCAGAAAATGAAATTTTATTTTCATTCATTCATTGAATGATAAATTACTACAAGCGAAGGAGATACACGATTTAAATAATGGAAGATCCAACATTTCACAATTGTATCTAGAATAACTGGAAAAGTAGAAACAAGACCAGATATAATCTGGTCTTTATGTGTCAACCCAAAATCTTTGTAGACCGAACCAATTAGGAGTTCCCAACCATGAGTTGAATGAAATCCAATTCCTAAATCAGTAACTAAAAGAATTGAGAAAGCTTTTATTGTGTCACTTAAGTTATAGAAGAATTCCTGACCCCATGAATTAAGAATGATAAGTTCCTCATTACCCAGAATAAAATAACCATTTAAAATACTGAAACAGATTAGATTTGTTGACAAATGCAAAAGTAGATGAAAATTATATACATTGTATGTATTAACTAATTCTATCGTTTCCTTGTGTATTCCTATACTGGGTTTTTGTATATATGTTTCCGAGTACTCTTTTAGAATTTCCTCTAACAAAAGAAACTCTTCTAATTCTATGAATCTTTCTAAAACATGTTTCTCTTGAATAAAATTCAAGAGAGTTTCGGATTGACTCGTATTCCACCAATGACTAATCCAAAGTTCTAAACATTTTTGAAATGAAAGAAAGACTGACCAGGGCAAAAATGCTATAGATGCAAAATATGGGAAAGAATAGAATGTTTTCTTTTTTTTCATTTTTTTATTTGTAAATAAAATAGTTAATAAACCTCCTTTATCTAATGATTCTAAATAATATTTATTTCTTTTATAAAAGATATTGAATGAAATATGACTTTTCAAACAAGCAGGGTATGGAATCTATTATTTTCTTTGTATACTAATTTAGTTCTTAAATTTTTAGACCTAAACAGAGTATAGAAATAGAATAAAGGTTCTTTTTTTTTTTACTGTTTCGAAGTCTTTCATCGTGCTGTATAACCAAAACTCAGAAAAATAAAATTTCAATTCCAAATTTTATATCTCAAAAAACGACAGGATTTATTACAACATTTATGTTCGTATAAATCTCTACTTAAAAAATATTAATTTATAATAAAATTAATTTCTTACTTCTCCCTTTTTTCTAGTATACCAGAATGGAGTTGGAACCCACATATACGTATACGAGATCTATTTGGCATATAAAAAAAGTAGTATACCAAAAATTAATTCTTTTCTAAATTGATTATTAATTTAGAATAGATTACTCTAATTTATTAGAGTAAGATTAATAGTAATCTTATATCATAGAAGTATTTTTCTTTTTAAATATCCTTCTCTTTTTTTGTTTTATTCTATGTGTGTTTTATTCGCTATGAATCCAAGCCAAGGGAAAAGAAAATCGAAAAATGTAATATGTTTTGTTCAAATGAACATTTCGAAAAGACTTGAATTGGATTCAAAATTCACTAATTCCTTTTCTTTTCCCTTATTTTGATTCTTCATTCAATTCATTTCAAAAAACTTCAATTGGTACACACAAGAAATAGGCCAATTCGACAGCTTTTTGTTCAATCTCACGTGGCGTCAAAAAATGATCATCTGTACGAGTCAAGGGAATGGACCCTTGGCCCTTTATTTCCATATAAAGTACACGACGAAAATAAAAGCCCTCTTTATCCTCAACTCGGATTGATTGTATATCTTTCATAAGGAAGCGAAGAAAGATGCGACGATTTAGTCCAGGAAATCCCCAACGAAAAATACATACAATTCCTTTTTTTCGATCAAATTGGTCATAACCACTCCCTACGTTCCAAAAAATTGTGCACCACAAATAGGAACTCATGAATAGACCTGCGATTCCATAGAAGGACATTATGATTCCTTGTGGAAAAAAAAGTATTTTTTGAGATGGAAATATGGATATGATATTTCCACTAAAATAACTGGAAGTTCCAACCACTAAGAATCCTAGTGAACCTAAAAAAAGAATAAAAGACCAGAAAAAATTACTTGTTTTTCGAGACCCCGTTAGAAATTCTATCCATATATCTTTTGATCGCCAATTCATACTATACTAAATCCAGTTGTGTTCGATTGGAATTGAGAAAATAACCCAATCTTGACTTTCTTTTTCTTGATTCCCTTGGAACTTTTATAAATAAGTACTTAAAATAATTGATTAGATAGGTTAGATATTAGCATTATTCGAGAGTTCCCAACTACTCTACCTAATGTAGAGTAATTGGGAGTTTTCTTTCCCATTTATTCTTTATTCAAACTATTTACCCACCTTAAACTAACTAGACTCTATAAAATATTATTTTTTTGCACATAAGAAAATAAAAAAATAATTGAAAATGCTGGAAATATGAGGCCTATTAAAGGTACAAAAATAGAAGGTAAATTAAGATCTGTCATACAATGGGTGCCTCGATTTGAATTTCATATTCGTATATCTATATTTCAATTTCTTTGTTTTTTTACCTTTCTAGTCTAGACTTATTTCGATTTTTTTGATTCGAAAGGTTTCTTTAGTCTTGATTCTGGAGTCACTCTTTTCTTTTTTTTTTTTTGAAACCTTGGATTTTTCCTCTATTATCCCGCATTTTCTACCTCACGAACTTTTTTCAAAAAAGAAATAATTTGAAAAACTTATTTTTTTCGAGAATGAAGAAAAAAAGAACTAAGGAATGTGCTATTCACCCTATGAATGAGATTAGGGTTTTTGGTTTTGAAGTACCTCAGGGGTTAGAATATTATTTTCATACGGCAGTAGTCTTTGGTTCAAATCCAATTGTAGATAAAAGATTGTAGATAGAAGTTATTAGATATAACAGTATTGACTCTCCTAAAAACTTCTACCTATTGAGTTTTTTCCTTATATCTTATTCAAATTAATTATCATTAGTTAGAGAATTTTTGACATATGTTTTTATTTAGAAATGTCTACTTCTTATGCATTATGCACAAATTACTTCTTGATCATATGTTCCCTTGATCCATATGATTAAGGGGGATCATTGCTTTTTGGATTTGTAGTTTCCGTATCCAACAATGATTCGGGAGAGGTGGGATTATCCTCTGCTTGATATAGTTTTTTTTATTCTAGTATTTGAGTTTGAATAAAAATCACTGATCTGCATCAGTACTCTATCTTCCAGTACGAGGCGTATACGATTTCGACGTATAAGATAACCCAGAATGATTTGACTATGATGATCCAAACGTACGTAGGACATGATATATTTTATTGGTTCCACAAGAGTTCTTTTTTTCCTGCTAAAAAGAAAGAATAAGATTTTTTCGCATTATGATAACTTATGCTCATTTCAATTGAACAAATAGAGGAAGAAAATAAAAAAGTCTACATTAAATGGTAATAGATGTGGATTCATTTGTGATACATGAGTTCAAAAATGGAAATTTAGGATTCAATTTTTTTAGTTTGAATTCGGTGAAAAAGGCAAATTTCTAAGAACTCTTATTTGTTTGGATTTAAATCTGACGAGAATAATATTCTACAACTAAGAACTCATCTATTTGCAAACCAACTTCTGGCCTATCTATTATTTTTTTTACTCGTCCTTTATAGTTTTTTGAAATAGTCAAATGTTTTGGCAATTTCTTTTGGTCAGATGAAGTAATAGATTTTTTAATCAGATCAAAAGATCTTTCGTTATCCTTTATAGTAATAAGATCTCTGGGTTTGCAACGATAACTTGGTATATCAACTATATGACCATTAACTAAAATATGTCTATGGTTCACTAATTGTCTGGCTCCAGGAATGGTCGAAGCCATACCCAAACGAAAAAGTATGTTATCCAAACGCATTTCAAGCAGTTGTAACAAAACTTGACCTGTTGATCCTTTGCTTTTTCCAGCGATATGTATATATCTAACTAATTGTCGTTCTGTCAAACCATAATGAAAACGTATTTTCTGTTTTTCTTCTAAACGAATACGATATGGCTTTTTTTTTTTCCTAAAAGAAATTTTAGCATCAACAGGTCTAAATTTCAATTTTCTATATTTCTTTCTTTGAACTAGTCCTGGTAAAGATCGCAGACGGCGTATTTTTTTGAAACGAGGTCCTCTATAACGAGACATAAAAATTCCTCCTTTTTTTTTTTTATGAGAATTTCATTTTAAAAAATCAAAATTAAAACTGAATTAAAGGATAAACAAAACAAGATTGTAAAGTAAAATATTAAAAAAAAAGTATCATCAATTGGATTTTTTGTATATAAATTTTTTTGATTAAAAGTTGAGACTAGTTCTATTTTTTGTAGAGATTAGAGATTTCAATCTCTATAATTTTTTTCTTATTTAATTAATAAATCCTAGATAAAGATTGTTTTCACTTAATCAAAAGTTCTTTTTTAGTTATTAGAAAGATTATTGTTGAAATAAAACAATGTATATGATAATATACATTATAAGAATATACATCTTATAGATGTATAAGAACATATTTTTTTATACAAATTTTATTTTACTTAAAAAAAGCTCAAGAATTTTTTTTTTGACCAATTTTAAAATGAGAATAAAATAGTAAAATGCAAGCAGATGAATTAGAAAAATTTTTGCTCAATCATTATTTTAAATGATTTATTTTATATTGATATTATTTTATAATGATATTATTTTATAATGATATTATTTTATAATGATATTATAAAATAAATGAAACTTCATTTTAAAATGATATTATAAAATGAAATTTCATAAAATAAAAAATTGAAAATATTACAATTTTATTTAAAGTAGTTAAATTTTAGTTAAATTCAATTTCAAAAATTTATCAGATCAAAAAAATAGGAAAAAATTTCTATTCTTTTTTATTTACTCTTTTAGGTTTTGAAACTTTGTTAGGTTTTGAAAACAAGAATAAAGAGGCCTTTCTTTGAAAAAAGAGACATCATGTTATGTAATAATTCCGAACAAAACAAATAAATAAAATTTAAGAGACTAAATTATTACTGAAGAATTTTTAATACAAAAATATTATGTTTGATAAATTAAACATTTCTTTCTGGTTTGGAAAAAAGAAAGAATATGGTAGTTTACTAAAATTTTTTTTATTTAAAAGAAATAAAAAAAATTCTTAGAATAACTTGCATTTTCTAATTGAAATTCTGCTTTAATATATTTTTTTTTATATGAAACAAATGTAAACTATATTTTTCGTTTCATAAAAGAAACGATACCTGGGACGGAAGGATTCGAACCTTCGCAATAACGGGACCAAAACCCGTTGCCTTACCGCTTGGCGACGCCCCATTTCAATCGATTTTTTATTCGAAACTAATAGAAATTTTTATTATTATTATATATTAATATAATAATACTCTTTATTCTTCAATCCCAATCCAATTCCATAAATAGGATTGGAATTGTTTTTGCTAGTATTCAACCAACAATGTTTGGTACAACGGACGAGAAATAAAAATTTGAAGTTTTTTTAACTTCAATTAACAAAATTGATTGTAACTAACTTGTATATATTTAATAAGTTTATATATAATGATAAAAAAAAACTTATGTCAAGAGTTTGATTTTATATATTAAAAATCATCAAAATTGAAAAAGAAAATACTAAATATATAAGATGCTTCTGAACCAGTTGTATATAATATACATATATATTTTATATGTTAAGATATGTTAAGATAAAAAAAGGGTAAAAAAAAATCCAACGTTTTATTTTCTTTTTTTTTTGAAAAGCGAGATATTTTTTATTTTTAAATTAAAATAAAGAATCTATAAAAAAAATCCATTCTCGAAATCGAACCGTTGACCATTGCATTAAAAACCGGGTGCTCTAACCCATGAGCTAAACGGACTCGTATAAGAGAAAACTCTAGATAGAGATTCCTATAAAAAATATTAAATTAAATTGTAGTTTTATTCTTCAAAAGAAGACTTAAAATATTTTCTATTTCGAGACCCTCAGTACTATTTTTTTAACATGAGATTTAAAGGATAATTGAAGTGAGACAAAAAATAAAAAACTTGATAGGAGTTTCAAGTATCCCGAATCTATTTTACAATTCAGAATTCTATTCGAATTTTTTTTTCTTTTTGCCAAGATACTTGAATAAAATCTATTAGTTACAGAATATTTTGTAATGAGTTGGATATCTTAAATATCAGTGTCCTTTTATTTTTTTAGAATCTAAATCTAAGAAAAAGAACTATCCTACTCCTACCTAAAAAGTGCTATCTACCATCGTAGCAAGTAAAAAGTAGTAGAGTAGTACAGATAACACTTCTTCTCAGAGATATTCGATCAATTTACCTAGTAAAAATCCATCTGATGATGCAAATTAAAAAAAGAATTGACCAATTAAACTAACATTCACTGTGCTCATTCTACTCTAATCCTAGAGAAATAGACTTAGATAGAAAATCAGTTCTTATTCTCCACAATCAATCATACTAGCCTTTTTCCCCGCGTTTTTGGATGGTATAAAAAGGTTTTTGAAGACAAAAGTCATCGGTTCAAATCCAAGGAAGGCCTTTTTTGTTTTTCAAAGGAACTCTATTTTTTTTTTTTTTAATGAGCCCTCGTTAACTAGTTATAATATCCAAATACATACATAGTATTTTAACATTTTAACACATATAGATAAAAATGGAGATAATATAGGATAGGATCAAAAATTTGATTGATCGTTTTTTATAATTAAGATATTATATGAAAGTAGAAATCCTTGTATTATCATTCTCAAATGAGAATCGAGAAAAGGATTTAGGATTTGGGAAAAACCTAAAGAAAAGGAAGAATTTTTCAATCTGTTTTTCTCATTTTTCTCTTTTAATTATAAAAATAATTCATAAAATTATCTAATCTACAAGAACGAAATCTTTTTATGCTTAATATCTTTAGTTTAATCTGTATCTGTCTTAATTCTGTCCTTTATCCGAGTAGTTCTTTCTTCGCCAAACTGCCTGAAGCTTATGCGATTTTCAATCCAATTGTAGATGTTATGCCTGTTATACCTCTATTCTTTTTTCTCTTAGCTTTTGTTTGGCAAGCTGCTGTAAGTTTTCGATGAAATTTGAAATCTTTTAATAAATCAATTCGAAAAATGGATATTAAAAAGCGATTTATAATATAGTGCCTTATATATTATAGTTATTTCCAGAATCGAGATTAATATGCAATTAATCATTGCAGCAATAAATTGGAATCAGCTTTTTTTCTGTCTGTTATGATCTTCCAATGAGTGCAAACCTGTTAGTTTCTAAAATAACTAATTCTTAAATACGAGAAAAAATTTGAAAAAAAAAAGATTCTTTCTCTTAAACTTAAATAAGAAAACAAGGGTTTTTTTCGTAAGAAAAGGTAATTTATTCCCTTAAAAAAAAAAAAAAGATCTTGGAGATTTTATAATGCTTACTCTCAAACTTTTTGTTTACACAATAGTTATATTCTTTGTTTCCCTTTTTATCTTCGGATTTTTATCTAATGATCCAGGGCGTAATCCTGGGCGTGAGGAATAAAAGCAAAAGATTCTTAGTTTTTCTTTTTTTCTTTATTTTTTTTTTTTATCATTAATTTTCTTTTGAATAAAAAAATACTAAATCATAAGAGAGAGCGGAAAGAGAGGGATTCGAACCCTCGGTACAAATAATTCGTACAACGGATTAGCAATCCGCCGCTTTAGTCCACTCAGCCATCTCTCCAAATTCATTAAAAATAAATAATTTTAATTTTTCTGCGCTGTGATGTTATATATCAAATAAAGATTTAGAAAAATCCTTGTTTTTTATTATATTTAAATATAAAGAGAAAGTACAATTTTATTAGGAAATCTACTTTTCTATATTATATTCTTGAATATAAATTATTCAAATTCATATATACTAAAATATTAAAAAAAAGGATTTTGGATTAATCACTTTCTTGCAATGAATTAATAAACAAGATAGAAAATTTTAAAAACAAGATATAAAAGTATAAAAGAAATAAAGAAACATATCGAAATATTTCGAATTTTCTTATCTTATAATGTTTTGATAAGAAAATTCGAAATATATATTTCGATAATAACTTAAATGTTTTGATTTTTATAATAACTTAAATTACTTCAAAAAAAAAATTTTCTTCAATTTACTTAATTTTTTTTTTTTACGGAATCTTACCTCAGCCTGATCTGGTTAAAAACTAACCAAGCTTTTCCTTCTCTACTCTTAGTCCAAGGAATACCTCATGGATCAAAACAAAAGGATTTAATGTTTTTTTATAAAAAAAAAAACAAAAATATTTTTTATTGAAACAGCAACAAAAAGATAAATTATCATTTTCATATTTGTGTTTCATTCTAATATCTAGAAGTATGATTATTATTATATAGGATTCTTTTTAGATTTTATATCCTCAAATCAAAGATGATTCTTGATTAGTTAGTTAAGAATTAAAAATTTATATTAGAAATTTATGTTTTTAATTGAATAATTTTTATGAAAAAAATGAAACTTTATTTATTTTATTGATTTATTCTCTACACGGAGACGAAATACATGGTAAAATCAAAATTTTCAGAATTAAGATGCTATCTTTATCCTATCTCATATTTATTCGACAAATGATATATTTATATACTATAATAAATATATAGCGGGTATAGTTTAGTGGTAAAAGTGTGATTCGTTCTATTGAAAATCTAACTTAAAAGTTAAGGGATCCTTCAGTTTTTTTCTGGGATCAAAATTTTTTTTCTATTTATAAAAAAAGGTTTCATCCTTATCCTCTCAATAGAATTTTGTATTTGAGGAAACATATACATTATCACGATTCTTTCTTTTTCAAGAAAAGCTAATTGAAATTGGATATTCAATTATGGATAGAAAGTCGTGAAGCATAATTTTGAATTGGATTCAAATGTATCCAGTTTATATATAAAGTATAAGTAAAGGATCTATGGATAAAGATGCAAAAGTTGATTTCCAATCGTAACTAGATCTTCGATTTTTTGATTCGAAAAAAGAATTTTTTGAAGCAAAATAGTTAAAAAATGATGGTTCTAATTTGCTAGAACCATGAAAATATTCTATATTCAGCTCGGTAGAAACGAAATTCTTTTCCTGAAGATCATACAAAAAAAAATAGAAAACGAAGTAACTAAACTAGAGAGATTTTATATAATGAATCTCTCTTCTTCAGAGGGATCATCTAAAAAGCTGAAAATTTTAGATACATTCAGACAGAAAAGCTGACATAGATGTTATGGATATAGATATAATGTATTTTTGATGAGAATACATTAATAAATCTTCCATAAAGGAGCCGAATGAAACAAAAATCTCATGTTCGGTTTTGAATTAGAGACGTTCAAAATTATTAAGCAACGTCGACTATAACCCCTAGCCTTCCAAGCTAACGATGCGGGTTCGATTCCCGCTACCCGCTTTTTATTTCATATATTATATTTCTTATATATGTATCCTAAGTTTTTATATATATGTTTTCTTTTTCTCTCAACCAAATTTTAAAAAATTTTAAAAAATATAAAAAAAATCTTTGTTTGATCTAACCAAAATCAAATTTGGTATGAAAAGCGTCCATTGTCTAACGGATAGGACAGAGGTCTTCTAAACCTTTGGTATAGGTTCAAATCCTATTGGACGCAATTTGTCTCATTTTCTTTAATTTAACACAAAGCTTAGTTTTTTTCACGGAATGGATCATAAATAAGATAAGATATGTCAAGAATAATTACTTTGAAATAATAATTCCTGACATATCTATATCAAAATAACTTACTTATCCTCATATGGATTAAACGAATCTAGAATTTAACAATATTTCTAAAAATTATATATCTTAGAATAAATTTCTTTTATGAAAAAAAAAGTCTTTATCTATCCCTCTTTTTCTTTTCCTAAGTTATATTAAAATTAATTGAAGTTTTTTGAATATTTATCTACCCCCATCCTTTCTTCCAGACATTTCGCGATTTGCCCTGTAAATCCTAAAGCGGAAATAGGAAAAGTTGGTATGCCCCCTAACTCCCTTCCTAACTCTTCTATCTTAAATCGAAACTTATTAATAATGGAAAAAAAAATTCATAAGCTCAGATACTTCAGCATAAATTTCTTTTTGTATTTCAAAAGAGTTTTTTTTTCTGTTATATCTATATTGTCTATTATACATTCTTCAAATCTATTTTGTCTAAAATATTTTTTGTTGTTTTGATATTAGTTTTTTTTATATTTTTCAAAGTATTTAATGAAAATGCTAATTGGTTAATAGAAAATTTCTCAACAGAAAAACAAGCAGATATTAAAACATCTCCTTTGTAGTTTTTTGATACAAACTTTGATCACCAGTGATCTTGCTCGAAGTCGCATTTTAAATCGTAGCAAAAAAACCAAAAATCGTAGTGGAAATCTTTTATTTTTTCAACTATAAATAATTCCAAAGCCCCTTTTTGAGGATTTGTATCTTATGGTCTGTGTGTTTTTTTTTCTTATTTTGATTATATGTATAAATAGAAAATTGTATAAATAGAAAATACAATTTTTTGATTTAGATCGATCTAAATCTTATGTTTTTCACTTTTAAAAATATGTGAAATTCGGGATCCCATCGACATATTGAATAATTTAAATATAAATAAATGAAATCCAATCTCGCATTATAAGAATGAAATTGAATGGATCTATATCCATAATATTTAAGAATGAATAAGGTTTTCCAAATTCCGTAACATAGCTATGATGAAATCAAAAGAAAAATAGTTGTGATTATAATAAATAGCTGTCTTACTTGTTAAGATTTAATTGTTAAGATTCAAAAAAAAAAGGATCAAAAACTTTCAGTATTTTTTCTTTAAAAACTGGAATATAAAATATTTTCAATTAGAGAAAATCGAAAAAAAACCTGCTATCGGAGTTTAACAGATGATCATTGCATTACAAATTTGATGCTCTAAATTCTGAGCTAAGTGAGTTCACATAATAAATAAACAAAAACTGTCGAAATTCAAAAATATAAGATCTTAATTATGAATTTAGGTATTCTATATGTAAGTTAAACCATCTAATTCATAACTTTTGAATTTGAAAACCTCTTTTTCCAGAAAAAATAGTAAATAGTTTATTCACTATGATATGTTTAAAACATGTTTCAATATAATGATAATGAAATTCAATTGAAGATTCTATATCTATATTAAAATATCTATATTAAAATCATTAAAATCTATAGAAAAACATTCTATAGAAAAATATTTTAATAAAATTGGAAAAGATTGGTCTTAATAAAAGAATAAAATAAAAAAGAAAAGAAGAATAGAAAAAGATACAATCTGAAATTCGATTAACTCAAGTTTTGAATTTCATTTGAAAAAAAAAAATGTAGAACTTTAGATTATTTAAAATAAATAATCAATTAATAAAAGCATTTCTGACTAAACTAAAAAATAAATAAAAAAATGGATGAGATATGAGAAATAGAAGAGAAATAGATAAAAATAAAAATTGCATTTTAGTCTCAAAAAAAGAAGAAAGAAAGGGGGATATGGCGAAATTGGTAGACGCTACGGACTTACATTGGATTGAGCCTTGGTATGGAAACTTGCTAAGTGTTAACTTCCAAATTCAGAGAAACCCTGGAATTAAAAAAGGGCAATCCTGAGCCAAATCATTTTTTTGAAAAAAATATAAATATATATCCATAGAATATTAGAATTCGATATTCTATATTTTTTAATTTTATATAAATTAAGGATAGGTGCAGAGACTCGATGGAAGCTATTCTAACGAATAGAGTTTATTATGTTGCATTGCTAGAATTTATCTCTGGAGATAATAGAAAGGATAGCCGTCTATACCAAAGACGTATCATATGTACATACTTATAAAAAAAATGATTAATCATGATAACAATCATATAATATTTTTCATATGAATTAATCAATTACTATTGATTATGGAATAGCGAATTCATAAATTTTAATGAATTCAAAAAATAATGAATCCTTTATAGTAAATTGATTCGAATATGAAGTTCAATGAAAAAAAAAATTTCAATTTGAGTAATAAATTGAATATAATATATTCAATATAGGGTTTTTTATATTGAAAAAATGATGATAAATCCAAGGAGAATAAAGAGAGAGTCCATTCTACATGTCAATATCGACAACAATGAAATTTATAGTAAGAGGAAAATCCGTCGATTTTTTAAATCATGAGGGTTCAAGTCCCTCTATCCCCAATAAAAAGCCCATTTGATTTCCTAAATTTTTCTTCTTTTTTTTTTTTATGAAAAAGTGAAAAAAATTTTACTATTTAATTTTTTTTAATAAATTTTTTGTTGGCGTCAATTTTTTAATTGACGTAGATACAAGGGTATAGGTACAAGTATTCTACTCAGGTGATTTACAAGAAATTTGGTGGAGATAGCCGGGATAGCTCAGTTGGGAGAGCAGAGGACTGAAAATCCTCGTGTCACCAGTTCAAATCTGGTTCCTGGTAAGATAAAAATATATGGGGTAAGAATTAATTCTATTAGAAAATTTTATTCTAATTAACATATTCTATATAATTATAAAAAATATATATATATATATATATATATATATAATGTTTTTTAATTTTTTCTATAGAAACATCATTTTTGAAAGATAATAATATTATCTAAATGAAAAAAACTCTTTAGCTTTAGTTGGAGGATAAGAATAGATAGAAAGAATGCTTTTTCAAATTTGATACCTTTTTATTCCTTAATTTGATATTTCTTTATTTTTCTTTCTATTTATTCTGTTTCTTTCTTGCTTACCTTACTTTCTTAAGTACAATTCTAAAATCTTCAGCTGATAGAAAATAAATGAATATTGTATTTCTTTCTCCTCCAAATAAAAAAATCTAAAGCTTAGATGATTCGAATAAGAATCCAGCAGATATTTTATTTATTTCATCTAAAATAGAATTTCAAAATATTCATTGACTTGAATAATGAAATTTGAAGTCGTGTCATATAAATGAACATTAGTTTTTTTATCACTCAAAGGGCATCTTGCATTTCATAGAAATTAGGAGTAATATAGTCCTTACGCAAAGGCCAGCCTATCCAACTTTCAGGCATTAAGATACGTTTAAGACGTGGATGATTATCATAAGAGATTCCCAACATATCATAAGATTCACGTTCTTGAAAATCAGCACTTCTCCAAATCCATAAAACAGACGGAATTCTAGGGTTATTTCTTGACACAAATACTTTTATACATATCTCTTCTGGATGATATATATCATATTGTATTCTTGTAAGATGATATACGCTACCTAAAAATCCCCCAGGTGCTACATCATAAACACACTGGGAGCGTAAATAATTATAACCATATACATATAAAATGACACCAATGGAGTCCCAATCCTCGGCTTTTATTTGTAAGGTTTCTATTCCTCGAGAATCAAAGCCTAAAGATCTATGAACTAGTTCATGATTGACTAGCCAATCAGATAAAAAATTTTGCAAATGATCCTCCTCTATTCTATTGATCTCTCTGACATTATTATGTATAAATTTTACCAAAAAATTGGAAAGTAAAAGTAAAGGTTGACTTGCTCTTTCTTAATTTTGAAAAAAAAAAAATAACCTTACCTAATTAATTAGTTCGTTAAGGAAGTACTCAATATTTAGATTTAAAAAATGTTTTAGAAGATTTTTTTTTCTTAAGTATATTGTGATTGATTTATCGATTCCTGATCGTAATTTCCAATATGAGTACTGTCTTGAACAAGAAATTGATGATTAGTAGTAAAACATCGATTTTCTTCTTGAGATCTAATTCTATCTTCAACTATTTCTCGAGATATCTTTTTACGAAGTTTTGTTATAGCATCTATAACTGCTTCTGGTTTAGGCGGGCATCCCGGTAAATAAACATCCACAGGAATTAGCTTATCAACTCCTCGAACAGTACTATAAGAATCAGTACTGAACATTCCCCCTGTTATAGTACAAGCTCCCATAGCAATGACATATTTTGGTTCAGGCATTTGTTCATATAATCGCACTAAAGAAGGAGCCATTTTCATTGTTACAGTGCCAGCTGTTAAAATTAGGTCCGCTTGCCTAGGACTTGATCTTGGTACCAATCCATAACGATCAAAATCAAATCGTGAACCTATTAATGAAGCAAATTCAATGAAACAACAACTAGTACCATATAAAAGAGGCCATAAACTGGAAAGTCTTGACCAATTTGAAAGATCATTTGATGTAGTTGAAATAACTGAATTGGGGGTTGTTTGATCAAGCAACGAGAACTCAATCAAATTCATAACTGTCTTAATGTTAACGGGATTTTGTTCCGGTTTTTTTTTTCGTTTTTCTGAATATTTAGTTAAGACCATTCTAATGCTCCTTTTCGCCATGCATAAACTGAACCACCAATTAGAATAAGCACGAAAATAAAAGCTTCGATAAATAAAGATACACCTAATATATCGAAACTCATTGCCCATGGATAAAGAAAGACTGTTTCAACATCAAAAACAACAAAAACAAGAGCAAACATATAATAGCGAATTCGGAATTGTAACCAAGCATCTCCCATAGGTTCTATACCTGATTCATAACTAGAAAGCTTTTCTGGTCCTTCACGAACCGGGGCTAAAAGTGCTGAAATCAAAAATGCTAAGATAGGAATAAGGCTTGATATTATTAGAAATACCCATAATATATCATATTCATGAAGCAGAAACATAAATTTACTCCTTCGTAAAAATGGAAATATGCTGAATTAATTAATTCGAATTAGCATTGTTAATTCATCCAGAACTTCTTCTCCTAAGTGAAACAAGAATATATTTTTATAAAACAAACGAATTGACTTTGTGACATGTCTTGTTTAAAGATTCTAGTTCATTCAAGGAATCCTGGTTTCATTTTGAATTTCCATTCTAGTTAAATATTATGTAAACATAAGATCTTTTTAGACAGACGAGAAAAATTTCTCTCATTTGGTTTCACCTTCTTTTTTTTAGTTCTATTTTTTATTCCAAAAGATAGAATAAATAAAAAAATATCTTAGTAAAAGACTATTAAGAATATAATAGTCTATTGGAACTTAATACATTCCAATAATTAATTAGATTAATTAGGATATTAATGTTATCCTAATATCTTTTAAGATATTAAAAGAGATAGTTATCTAATCTAAACATACATAAAAAAAAAAAAGTCTTGAAAAATAAAATGGATTAGGGCTATACGGACTCGAACCGTAGACTTTCTCGGTAAAACAGATCAAACTGAATCTATTATCGAAATGATTCGAACTGTTTCAAAGACCCAACATGCATTTTGTTGCATTGGGCTCTTTCATTAACTGAAAGAAAATCAGTTAATCCACCATATTTTTTCTTTATGGAAAAAATAAAGATAAAAAGATGGTTCCGTGTGCTCTGATTCATTATAGGTATCCTGATCTAAGAGCAATACCAAAGTTTTTCAAAGAAGGGTTAGCTTGACTTAGGTCTGCCTTCGGCCTATTTTATTTCACCTAGGTGAAATAGAATTAATAGAATTAAGAAAATCTCTATCGTTCCACTGGAGTATGATACTTTATACACCTTAAAGTCTCATAGGACGAAAAGAGGTTTTTTGAGGTCCTTATACTCATTATGCCTAGCATTAAATAGATTGGGTATTAACCTTATCAACTAGCAAATCAATGACGGGTTTTATTCAATTTTGTATTGAAAATCACATCAGAATCGCACTAAACCAGGTATTTGTCAGGCTATTGTTCTCCCTTAATTTCCAATCTAAGGAGTAAGACATTGATTTTTGAATGTTCATTGCATAATAAGCTTCTTTGAAAAACATTGGCGCACGTGTAAACGAGGTGCTCTACCAACTGAGCTATAGCCCTTGTACGAAAAATCTTAACACAAAAAATATTTCTTGTCAAGCCTAATCCATATTATAAATTTCTGAATCTATTTACTTTTAATAGATTGGTATTGCTTAGATAGAATATTCTATCTATAATTAGAAAAGTGATAGAATCTTATTTTTGGTTTTTAACTACCTACTTAACTCAGTGGTTAGAGTACTGCTTTCATACGGCGGGAGTCATTGGTTCAAATCCAATAGTAGGTAGAACTTATTAGATAAGATACTCTTGCATTGATCTTGGTATGTAATCTAATAAGTTAATTTTGATATTTCATTATTTTTTTCTTTGTATCTGATTCAAACTGATTTTTTTCAATTCGAAGAAGACAGTATCCAAAAACAACTAAGAAATAATTTTGACAGCCTCTACTCGTGTCCTAGCTCGTCTAAGAGCTAGATTCGCTTCAATGACTTGTCTTTTACCCTTAGCTTTCCTGAAGTTAGCTTCAGCTATTTCAAGAGTTTCTTGAGCTTCTTGCGGATCAATGTCAGTACTTCTCTCTGCATCATTTCCTAAAATGATGATTTCATTATTTCCAATTCTGGCAAAACCACCCATTAGAGCCACCCTTAACCATTGGTCGTTGAGGCGTATTCTCAAAAGACCTATATCGACAGCTGTGGCAATAGGAGCGTGATTTGGTAATACACCAATTTGACCACTATTTGTAGATAAAATGATTTCTTTTACTTCTGAATCCAGAATAATTCGATTAGGAGTCAGTACACAAAGTTTTAAGGTCATTTCTTAAATTTTCTTTATAAATTTATAGCTTTCGCGGTAGCTTCATCGATGTTACCCACCAAATAAAAAGCTTGCTCGGGCAAAGCGTCTAATTCTCCGGAAAGGATCTGTTGAAATCCTCTAATAGTTTCTGCAAGACCAACATATTTTCCTGGAGAACCAGTAAAGACTTCTGCCACGAAGAAAGGTTGTGATAAGAAACGCTCAATTTTTCGTGCTCTTGCTACAATTAAACGATCTTCCTCAGATAATTCATCTAATCCGAGAATCGCTATAATGTCCTGAAGTTCTTTGTAACGTTGTGAAGTTTGCTTAACTCTTTGTGCAGTTTCATAATGTTCTTTGCCAACAATGTTTGGTTGTAACATAGTAGACGTTGAATCTAGGGGACTCACTGCTGGATAAATACCTTTGGCAGCTAATGGTCTTGATAGTACGGTAGTAGCATCTAAATGTGCAAATGTTGTAGCAGGAGCAGGGTCAGTCAAGTCATCTGCAGGTACGTAAACTGCTTGGATTGAAGTTATAGCTCCCTTTTTGGTAGAAGTAATTCTTTCTTGCAAAGAACCCATTTCTGTACTAAGGGTGGGTTGATAACCAACTGCGGAAGGCATTCTACCTAATAAAGCGGATACCTCTGATCCTGCTTGGACAAAGCGAAAGATGTTGTCGATGAATAGAAGCACATCTTGTTTATTAACATCTCGGAAATATTCTGCCATAGTTAGGGCAGTTAAACCAACTCTCATACGAGCTCCTGGGGGTTCATTCATTTGACCATAGACTAGAGCTACTTTTGATTCTGAAAGAGTTTTTTCATTAATAACTCCAGATTCTTTCATTTCAACATAAAGATCATTTCCTTCACGAGTACGTTCCCCTACTCCACCAAATACGGATACACCTCCGTGAGCTTTAGCAATGTTGTTGATCAATTCCATGATGAGTACTGTTTTACCTACTCCAGCTCCCCCGAATAGTCCGATTTTTCCTCCACGGCGGTAAGGAGCTAAAAGATCTACTACTTTAATACCTGTTTCAAAGATTGATAATCTTGTATCTAATTCTATAAAAGCAGGTGCAGATCTATGAATAGGAGATTTTGTACTAATATCCACAGGGCCTAAATTATCAATAGGTTCCCCAAGAACGTTGAAAATTCGTCCGAGGGTCGCTCCACCAACTGGAACACTTAAAGCAGCCCCTGTGTCAATAACTTCCATTCCTCTCGTTAAACCATCTGTAGCACTCATAGCTACAGCTCTAACTAGACTATTTCCTAATAATTGTTGCACCTCACAAGTAACATTAATCTGCTGACCAACCGTATCTCGACCCTTAACTACCAAAGCATTATAAATATAAGGCATTTTCCCCGGAGGAAAGACAATATCGAGTACTGGGCCAATAATTTGAGCGATATGTCCTATATTTTGTGTGGAAACCACAGGACTAGAAGTAGTAGGATTCATAATTAGAAAAATTTAAATATTTTGAATTTTTTTTTTTTGCATAGTATCAAAGCAAAAACCAAAGCAAAAACCAATGTTCAATAGCAAGCTGATCAATTTAATTCAATAAAAAAGAAAATAACATTTTTTTTAGTTAACGATCTAACCAATTGAATTTGAATCTTATTAAATTCTTTATTCATTCAATTTCAATGAGTTCATTCCTAGGTTCAGTCAATTTTTTTTTTTTTTCATCTAGATTAAATTTCCGTTTTTAAATTCTTTCGTGGATGAATAATGCTTATTTTCACATCTAGGATTTAGATATATAAAACATATCACTGTCAAGCAGAAAATCTGTATTGAAATATTCTGATTTTCAAAATATATATTATAAGGAAAAAAATCCCATTAGAAATTTATTTAGAAATTTATCAATTTGCAAAACAAGAATAAGGATTGGATTCGCTTGCACTATAAATATGAAAGAACATATAATTAAGGGTGTATTTGGTACATCAATCAAAACTAATTAAGGATGTATTTGATACACCAAATACACTATTGTTTTTTTTTTTTTTGAAATGAAAGATTTTTACTGCATTTAAAGTCCATCTCGAGTAGATCTTGTTCTTTTGAGAATTCTTAATTCATAAGTTGTAAAAAAGGGGCTTATGTCACCACAAACAGAGACTAAAGCAAGTGTTGGGTTTAAAGCAGGGGTTAAAGATTACAAACTTACTTATTATACTCCTGAATACGAAACCAAAGATACTGATATCTTGGCAGCGTTCCGAGTAACTCCTCAACCCGGAGTCCCTCCTGAAGAAGCAGGAGCTGCAGTAGCGGCGGAATCTTCTACTGGTACATGGACAACTGTTTGGACTGATGGACTTACCAGTCTTGATCGTTACAAAGGGCGATGCTATCATATCGAGCCTGTTGTTGGAGAAGAAAATCAATTTATTGCCTATGTAGCTTATCCTTTAGACCTTTTCGAAGAAGGTTCTGTTACTAACATGTTTACTTCTATTGTAGGTAATGTATTTGGTTTCAAAGCCTTACGAGCTCTACGCTTGGAAGACTTACGAATTCCCCCTGCTTATTCAAAAACTTTCCAAGGCCCACCTCATGGTATCCAATCTGAAAGAGATAAGTTGAACAAGTATGGTCGTCCTCTATTGGGATGTACTATTAAACCAAAATTGGGATTATCCGCAAAGAATTACGGTAGAGCATGTTACGAATGTCTACGTGGTGGACTTGATTTTACCAAAGATGATGAAAACGTAAACTCACAACCATTTATGCGTTGGAGAGATCGTTTCTTGTTCTGTGCCGAAGCAATTTATAAATCACAGGCTGAAACAGGTGAAATCAAAGGGCACTACTTGAATGCTACTGCAGCTACATCTGAAGAAATGATCAAAAGAGCAACATTTGCTAGAGAATTGGGAGTTCCTATCATAATGCATGACTACTTAACCGGGGGATTCACTGCAAATACTAGTTTGGCTTTTTATTGCCGTGATAATGGTCTACTTCTGCACATTCACCGCGCAATGCATGCAGTTATTGATAGACAGAAAAACCATGGTATGCATTTCCGTGTACTAGCTAAAGCATTACGTATGTCTGGTGGAGATCATATTCACTCTGGTACAGTAGTAGGTAAACTAGAAGGGGAACGTGAGATGACTTTAGGTTTTGTTGACTTACTACGTGATGATTATATTGAAAAAGATCGTAGTCGTGGTATCTTTTTCACTCAAGATTGGGTCTCTATGCCTGGTGTGATACCTGTGGCTTCAGGGGGTATCCATGTTTGGCATATGCCTGCTTTGACCGAAATCTTTGGAGATGATTCTGTACTTCAATTTGGTGGAGGAACCTTAGGACACCCTTGGGGAAATGCACCTGGTGCAGTAGCTAACAGGGTGGCTTTAGAAGCATGCGTACAAGCTCGTAATGAAGGACGTGATCTTGCTCGTGAAGGTAATGAAATTATTCGAGCAGCAGCTAAATGGAGTCCTGAATTAGCCGCTGCTTGTGAAGTATGGAAAGCAATCAAATTTGAATTCGATCCGGTAGATAAACTAGATAAATAGAAAGATCAAAAAAAAGCGCACATAATTCAATAAGTTCTACTATAATTCAGTAAGTTTTACTAAATTGATTGCAATTCAACTCGGCCCAATCTTTTCCTAAAAAAAGGATTGAGCCGACTACGGATTTGATGAGAGCATGTGCTATAGTTCGGTCAATCTTGTTTCCGATAGGAGCGGTTATCGGATCGCATCTTTCCCCATTCCTGAGCTATCCATACTAAATAGTACGAAAAGAAGGCCCGACTCCAAATTGTTTAAGACTAGTGGCCTTGAGTTTCTCGACTCTATCTATTAGTTAGTAGGCAGGCAAGGGATATAACTCAGCGGTAGAGTATCACCTTGACGTGGTGGAAGTCATCAGTTCGAGCCTGATTATCCCTAACCTAAACCTAAAGCCAATCTGAGTTGTTCTATTTGTACTTAATTTGCTAAAAGGGGCCTTGACGAATAAATAAGTAGACTTCATAATAAAATAGACTTCATAATATTGAAGTCTTAAAAAAAAAATAGTGAAACCGTGATACTAAAAAAAAAAAGAATTCGATCGTTCAATTTTAGAATTGAACGGAGAATACGACGAACAAAATTTTTTTTTTAATTTTAAAGAAATCTCTTTTTAAGTAAAATATCTTCCTAATCATTTGAGAATTTTCTAATTCTCATTTTTTCTACTTCTTTCGAAATAAATAGAAGTTAGAATATTTAAGTAATAAAAAAGGTAGTGAGATCGTGGAATCTCACATCTTTAGGAGGTTTCCAGTATGGCTGACTTCAATATTTTTTTTTGCTACAGGATTTACTTATTTTCAGTCAAAATCTATGCCTCTGACTGTGTCAAAATAGGTAAGGATGGATCTATGAATTCTTGCGACTCAGAATCATCTTCTAAGTTAGATATGGAACAACTAGAAAAAAAAGTGAAAGAAATAGAAAAAGAAGACCTAAAAATCAAAGACCACATTCACGTTAGAATACAAAACTTTTTAGGCATCTTTTCTAATTCGAGTAATTCGGAGATTCATGAAATGGATATCTTCCAAGAGATTCATAAAGAAAAAGGTTCTACCCATGAAGCAAAGAACCAAACATAATCCCTTATCAATTTGTTCTTGTTTTTTAAGTTAAGATAGACATTCTAAATAATCATGTGTTTGAACCTATTTATTTTAATTTGACTTTCAACGAAAAATGTTATTTCAAAAAAAAGAGGGGTAGGAATTGGAGAAAAACTATTCCAAACTATATATATGTAGAAAAGTATTTTTGAAACCGAAAGTTATTGGTTCAAATCCAAGGAAGGATCTTTTCCACTAAATTAAAGTTTTATACCTTGTTTTTCAAGCAAACTCTATTTTTTTTTTAAGAAAAAATGAGCCATAAAATGATAATGAATTTGAATTTTTTTCAATTATATTGAAAAATAAAAAATGAGATATTCATTACTCT